CGTTTAGGTGAAGGAAGTATGACTGCTTTACCAATAGTGGAGACTCAATCTGGAGACGTTTCGGCTTATATTCCTACTAATGTAATTTCTATTACAGATGGACAAATATTTTTATCTGCCGATCTATTCAATGCTGGAATCAGGCCTGCTATTAATGTAGGTATTTCTGTTTCCAGAGTAGGATCGGCAGCTCAAATTAAAGCCATGAAACAAGTAGCCGGCAAATCAAAATTGGAACTAGCTCAATTTGCAGAGTTAGAAGCCTTTGCACAATTTGCTTCTGATCTAGATAAAGCTACTCAGAATCAATTGGCAAGAGGTCAACGATTACGTGAGTTGCTCAAACAATCCCAATCAGACCCTCTCGCGGTGGAAGATCAGGTAGCTACTATTTACACCGGAACGAATGGATATCTTGATGCGTTAGAAATTGGACAGGTAAAGAGATTTCTCGTTGGGTTACGTACCTACTTAACAAAGAAGAAACCAAAATTCCAAGAAATTATATCTTCTACCAAGATATTCACCGAAGAAGCTGAAATCCTTTTGAGAGAAGCTATTCAGGACAGATCGAACTTTTCTACTTCAGGAACAAACATAAAGGTAAATGGATCGCTTTTAGAGAAATCTTTCTGATTTGAATCATTTAAAAAGGACCCTTTTATTCTTTTTAAAATAGAGTTCTTTTTAAAATAGAGTTCTTTTTTTCTATTCTCTATCTAGAATAGATAGATGGAAATAAATTGCGTCCAATAGGATTTGAACCTATACCAAAGGTTTAGAAGACCTCTGTCCTATCCATTAGACAATGGACGCCTTTCATTCCTATTTTCATATCTTTCTAAAAAAAAAGATTAGACGGATTTACGGATTTAGGGAATACAAGAAAAAGAAAGATGCATAGTTCTATTATATGAAGTATATGAAGTTAAGAAATATATAGCGGGTAGCGGGAATCGAACCCGCATCGTTAGCTTGGAAGGCTAGGGGTTATAGTCGACGTTTGTTGATCATTTTAAACATCTCTAATTCAAAACCGAACATGATATTTTGGTTTCATTCGGCTCCTTTATGGAAGATTTTTGTATTCCTACCAGAAAAAACCAGAAAAAAAATGAGATCCATAACATCTATGTTAGCTTTTTACGAATGCATCTAAAGCTACTCGCTTTCTAGATGATCCCTCTAGAAGAGGGAGATTCTAGAAAATCTTTCTAGTCTAGTTACTTCGTTCCCTATTTCTACTCGTGGGATCCTAAGGAAAATAATTTTGTTTCTACCGAGCTGAAAAAAGAAGACGAGGGTTCTCGTAAACCAAAACCATCGTTTTCTAGCTATTTGGCTTCAATCTGCCTTTTCCAGCGCCAGCGCAAAAAATTGAAGATTTAGTTACGATTGAAAGTTTTGTACTATGACCCATAGATCCTTTATTCATACTCATTCAATGGAAGAATTGAACCAATCAAAAAAATTAAAAATTATGTTTCTCGACTCCATAATCCAAATAATCCAATTTTTTATTAAAATTTTGATGGATAGAAATCGTGAGAATTTAGATTCTTTCCTCAAATATTCTATTGAGGAGTAAAGTATTAAATCTTTTTAAGAAATAAAGTTTTTGATTGGAATATGAAAAAAAAAGAAAGACCCCTTAACTATTGAAGTTGTTAATAGAACGAATCACACTTTTACCACTAAACTATACCCGCTACATATTCATTATTGGATACGAATGGAATATTTGTCCAACAAAGTAATAAGACGCGGTCAGGATAGTATCAGAATCATTAAAATTACAAATTACAGCATTAACACGTATTTTGTTCCGCCACGGCACGGACTTGAAAAAAAAGACTAGTAACTAGTACTATAAGATTACTATATTACTATATACTAGAATACTATTACTAGAACACTAGAATAGACTAAGAGTAGATATAGAATCTTACTATTTCAATATAGAATATTCTATATTCATTTCGTTGAAACATTGGAACAACAGAAGTACTGGCCCGGCCAGTACTTAACTAGGCCGGGGAAATGAAGCTTTTGTATTTTGTACAAAATACAAGAAGTAAGGTATTCTTTTTATTGGAGAAATCTATTTCGGATCATTATCAAAAAAGAAGGAAAATAAAAATTGTTCTCAATCTTGACTTCATGTGTCATAACGTGTCATATCACATGAGAAATTTCCAATTGGGAATGGGGAGAGATGGCTGAGTGGACTAAAGCGTCGGATTGCTAATCCGTTGTATGAATTTTTCGTACCGAGGGTTCGAATCCCTCTCTTTCCGACTTCCCTGATAACTTGAAATTTTATAATTGGAAGAAATTTCGTTCTATTTTTTTATGAATTTTTTATCTTTATCTAGTATCTATTTATTGATACATTTACCTATGAAAAAAATAAAGGAGAAACTCAAAAAAAATATCATCTCATCTCTTTTTTATTCTTTATGATGAAGATTACGTCCTGAATCATTAGATAAGAATCTGAAGATGAACAGAGAAAAAAAAAATATTACTACTATGTATACGAAGATATTAGCAGTAAGCATTGCTCAATCTCCATGTTAAGATCATTTTTTAAAGGAAATAGATCACCTATTTTATGACTTACACTATACATTTTTTTGATATGACACTGTAAAGATGAAAAAAAGAAGTTTTTTGAAATTCATATTCACGAATTTATTTCTAATCGAAAAAAAATTCCTATTTCTACGTTACCGAAAATTTCTTGCCATATATCATATATATATAATTAGATATTGTATGATTGTATGAGATCTTATAAAGGAAAGGTCAGAACAAAATAAGAAATAAGATGATTCAAAATTATTTCCCCAATATTGAAATTCTGTAGAAAATAGAAGATACTAGAATTTTGGTTTTTGAATCGAGGGTTCCTAATGTCAGACTTTTTTGATCTTATGGATTTTTATAATAAAAATATCCTCTTTTTTATCAAAGAAATTAGGAATATTAATTGAATATGTATTTCCATTTTATCGAAATCTTACAGCAGCTTGCCAAATAAAGGCTAATAGAAAAAAGAATAAATGTAAAACCGGCATAATTTCACTGATTGGATTGAAAATGCCATAAGCCTCAGGCAATTTGGCGAAGAAAAAAATACTCGAATAAAGGGTAGAATTAAGAAAGATACAGATGAAACTAAAGATATTAAACATAACAAACATTTTTTTTTTTTTCTTAAAAATTAAAATGAAATGATAATAAATTACCAGATTGGATTGAGTTTTTTTTTAGGGAAAAATGAAAAAGGTAGAAAAAAGAAATTCTGCTTTTCTTTGACTTCTACCCAATAAAGATTTCTTCTTTAAATTCTCCAATTAAATGAGAATAAAAGAATTATACTTTCATAGAATATCATAATAAAATCTATGTAATGATCAATTCATTTTTTTGATTCTATATATATTTTGTTGAATCCTAGCGACAACATGTCCTATATGTATTTTGGATGGTTATTGACGAAGAACAAATATTTTGCTTAGTTTTTAAAAGTTAAAAGAAAAAAGGGGCGTGGTCAAGCGGTAAAGAAACAGGTTTTGGTCCAATAACTCGGAGGTTCAAATCCTTCTGTCCAAAGATAATTTCCTTCAGAAATGAAAGTTTTTACTCTATTTAAATTTAAAATTTCATGAAAATTTTTTCTGTGTAATATTGGATACAATGTTATCCAATTTGAATTAAAAAATGATTCTTTGACTACTTTTTTTTTTCATATAAAGATAAGTAAATGAAAAAATATGTATGGGGTTAAATTAAGCGGAATATTTTCCAGATAATTATCTATTTATGGATAGATAGAAAAATATAAATTATTATGTACTTGTCAGCCAATGGCTATTCATGAATCCTTATTGAATCAATTTCATATAATTCAAAATTCAAATAAAATTAGAGGTTGCTATGGTAAAACTTTGTTTGAAACGATGTGGTAGAAAGCAACGTGCGACTTGAAGGACATGATTGGCTGTGGATTCTGACATCCACCGTTTTCTATGCGAATGAAAATGCTCTTGTCTCGACATAGTTTGTTCTGCTAAAAACCGAATTTAATTTGTCTTGGGTTGTTAAATAAAAAGACTAATGGTATAGCATATGATGGAGCTCGAGCAAAACTTATTAATTCATTTATCGGGAGATAAATCTAGGGTTAGTGACAATCAATAAGTTAGACCAACTTTGTAAATATCTCATCAAAAATCTATGATCAATCTAAATATAATTAGAATAAAAATATATATATAAACCTATTTCTAAATATATAGGCATATAAAGGGATAGATTCAAATTTGAACAAGTTTGAATGAAAAAAAAAGTAAAATTTTTTGATCAAAAATGTATCACAAAGGAATCAGTCTTTCGTATTTTTTTTCCCTTTTCCATAGAAAAAACAAAAGGTATGTTGCTGCCTTTTTCAAAAGGAATAAGGATCATCGAAGTAATGTCTAAACCCAATGATTTCACAAAGTGCAAAGCAAAGACAACGAATTCCGGAACAAGAAAACACTATTTTTACCTGTCTCAACAATTGGATCAGAATGAGTAAAAAAAATAGATTCAAAAGTAGACAAAAAAAGAGGTTAGAGACAGCTCAAAAATTCTAAGGATTTCCTTTTGAACTCTTTAAAAACTACTTGAGTTAGGAGTACGAATGATATTTTTTTTCTGTAAAGAAGCAAAAAGGCTCAAATTCTAGTCTAATTCTTTATGGATCTACTTATCTTTTTATTTCTATCTATATAGATAGAAATTAGGAAATTAGAATCATTTTTTCTTGAGCCGTATGAGGAGAAAACCTCCTATACGTTTCTAAGGGGGGCAACTTTATCTATCCCAATGAGTCATCTATCGAATCGTTGCAATTGATGTTCGATCCCGAAGAGAAGGAAGAGATCTTCGAAGAGTGGGTTTTTATGATCCGATAAATAATAAAACTTATTCAAATGTTCCTGCTATTTTATATTTCCTTGAAAAGGGCGCTCAACCCACAGGAACTGTTCATGATATTTTAAGGAAGGCAGAATTTTTTAAATAAAGAAAATAAAGAATTTCTAGTTTCTTTTTACAAAAAAAAAGGTAGGCTAATTAGTACCTATCTTTGTGTAATTCTTTATTCAAAATTCAAAGTTTTTTCTTGCTTCTTTTTGTGGAACCCCCCCCAGGGGGGGTAATCTTTTTTGTATTTGTATTGTACCTTTCTTTTTTTTCGCTCAAATTTCTTATTTCTTCTTTATATTGTGCTAATCCAACACAAATTTCTATAGAATTTCTTGAAATTTGTTTTCTAAAAAGTACATTCATATTGACAATAATGTCTCGAAGAAATATAATTTGATCGTAGAGAAATAGATCTTTTTATCCCCACTCCCTATTAGTTCTTTTCTTCACTTTAGGAAAATAGAAGGGTTTGCTGGATTTATTCTTTTTTTAGACAAATCTAAATATACAAAATGTATTTTCTTAGCGAAAATAAAAAAGAAATTGAGAAAATTGGGTGGTTTTTCAATTTTCTAATTTTCTTTTGAATCTCTTTTTTTATGAACCTGATCCGCTTGATATTTTGTTATTTAGATTTATTGCTAGTTCCATGTTTTGACGCAGTTTTGCAGTAGAATTCCCTTATTTTTTGATCATATCTACACTTCATCTTTATCCGGGTTGCTAACTCAACGGTAGAGTACTCGGCTTTTAAGTGCGACTATGATCTTTTACACATTTGGATGAAGTAATTCGTCTAGACTCTTGGTAGAGTTTATAAGACCGCGACTGATCCTGAAAGGTAATGAATGGAAAAAAAAGCATGTCGTAAAAAGAATATAAAAAAGAAATAGTAGAATCATAGAAAAAGAAGAAATTGAATACTCATAATGGAACATAATAATTTGTTCTTTTTATAACAATTTTGATGTTTAGTAAAGTCTTTGATAGGCGGCGGGTCTAGTGAATAAATGGATAGAGCTTTATAGCTCCAATTTGAGTAAGACAAAAAAGCAACGAGCTTATCTTCTTAATTTGAATGATTACCCAATCAAATTACTAATTAGACGTTAAAAATAGATTAGTGCCTGATGTGGGAAAAGGTTTTATTGTGAATTGTGAGTGGACCATTGATTCTTTTTTTTTGAATCCTAATTATTCTTTAATATAGATTGGAGACGGATGTGTAGAAGAAATAGTATAGTGATAAAAAAAGAATTTTTTTTTCCAAAGTCAAAAGAGTGATTGGGTTGCAAAACCAAAGTCAAAAGAGTGATTGGGTTGCAAAAATAAAAGATTTTTACCCGCTTTCCTTCTTTTTCTTCTAGTTATATTAACAAAGAAACCCAAAATGGATAGAAAGTAAAAGGAAAAAGATCTGTAGATTGGGCTCTCTGTCTCCGGGGTATATATTCTTTATTTGTTCTTACTTTTCTAGAATTTTTTACTTCTTAGATTACCATTACATGATTTACATCACAGTACAGTATATAGTAAAAATATTAAAAGAATAAGATCTTTTTCTAAAATTCTTATACAGAATAAGAAAAAAAATAAAAAATTTATAAAGTAACAGTATAGACAGTGCAAAATCTATATATCAATACTAAAAAGATTCTAGATTAATAGATTCTTAGAATTAGAAATTTTTAAGAGTATTTTAGTATAAGATAAAAAATAGACTATATAAGACATAAAATGTACACATGCGCCGTTCTCACCATATTGCACTATGTATCATTTCATAACACAAGAAGTGCCTCCCTTTTTTGGTTCCAGTAAAAATGTCTGTAAATGACAGAATTACAAAGATATTTAGATTGAAAAAAGAAAAATTTCGTCAACAAAACTTCCTATATCCGTTACTCCTTCAGGAATCTATTTACTCACTTGCTCATGATCATAGCTTTAAGAGTTTTCTTTTTTATGAACCTGTAGAAATTTTTGGTTATGACAAGAAATCTAGTTTAGTACTTGTGAAACGTTTAATTAATCGAATGTATCAACAGAAATCTTTGATTTCTTCGGTGAATTATTCTAACCAAAATGAGTTTTGGGGGCATAAGAATTATTTTTCTTTTCAAATACTATCAGAAGGTTTTGGAGTCATTCTGGAAATTTCATTATCGTCGCGATTAGTATCCTCCCTTAAAGAAAAAAAAAGACCAAGATCTCAGAATTTACGATCTATTCATTCAATATTTCCTTTTTTAGAGGATAAATTCTCACATTTAAATTCTGTGTCAAATCTACTAATACCCCATCCCATCCATCTGGAAATCTTGGTTCAAATCCTTCAATGCTGGATCAAAGATGTTCCTTCTTTGCATTTGTTGCGATTGATTTTCCACGAATATCATAATTTGAAGAGTATCATTACTTCAAAAAAATCCATTCACGTCTTTTCAAAAAGAAAGAAAAGATTTTTTTGGTTCCTACATAATTTTTATGTATATGAATGTGAATATCTATTTCTGTTTCTTC